TTAGACTATTCATCAATTTAAATTATCATCAACTTCAATTAGTATAAATTAAAATCAGCATAGCATGTATGATACGTAGATTTGAGAAAAAAGTACAAAATCAAAGTATCTTGGCCCAATCTCATGAGTCGACCCAGAATTAGGTTGATTGGAAAAATTCTGGTAAAATCATTGATTCATCTGGTGTCTAAATATACGATTCATTTATAAGTTTACTAGATCGAAAATTTATGGCATTCAAAAAGTTATAGATCCAATGTCACATTCAGTAAAGATTTATGATACCTGTATAGGATGTACTCAATGTGTCCGAGCCTGCCCAACAGATGTATTAGAAATGATACCTTGGGATGGATGTAAAGCTAAGCAAATTGCTTCTGCTCCAAGAACAGAAGACTGTGTCGGTTGTAAGAGATGTGAATCCGCCTGCCCAACGGATTTTTTGAGCGTTCGAGTTTATTTATGGCATGAAACAACTCGAAGCATGGGTCTAGCTTATTAATACGTTTCAGAAAAAACCACATAAATCCATTTTGAATACAGTTGATTTTTTTTTACCGACAAAAACCCGTGCTCAAAAATCGAAAATAGAATAATATTATTATTTTTTTTTTTGAGCACGGGTTTTTTTGTCCAAGTGTATCTTGTCTTTACCACGAATGATTTTCCTTGGTTAACAATAATTGTAGTTTTGCCGATATTTACGGGTTCTTTTATTTTCTTTCTACCTCATAGAGGAAATAAAGTAATTAGGTGGTATACTATATGTATATGTATATTAGAGCTTCTTTTAACAACCTATACATTCTGTTCTCATTTCCAATTGGACGATCCATTAACCCAATTAGCAGAGGATTATAAATGGATCAATTTTTTTGATTTTTATTGGAGATTGGGAATAGATGGACTTTCTATAGGACCTATTTTACTGACGGGATTTATTACCACTTTAGCTACTTTAGCGGCTCGGCCAATTACTCGAGATTCCCGATTATTCCATTTTCTGATGTTAGCAATGTACAGCGGTCAAATAGGATCATTTTCTTCTCGAGACCTTTTACTTTTTTTCATCATGTGGGAGTTAGAATTAATTCCCGTTTATCTACTTCTATCCATGTGGGGGGGGAAGAAACGTCTCTATTCAGCTACAAAGTTCATTTTATACACTGCGGGAGGGTCCATTTTTTTATTAATAGGAGTTTTGGGTATTGGTTTATATGGTTCTAATGAACCAACATTAAATTTTGAAACATTAGCTAATCAATCGTATCCCGCGGCACTGGAAATAATATTCTATATTGGGTTTCTTATTGCTTTTGCTGTCAAATCACCGATTATACCCTTACATACATGGTTACCAGACACCCACGGGGAGGCACATTATAGTACCTGTATGCTTCTAGCTGGAATTTTATTAAAAATGGGAGCCTACGGGTTGGTTCGGATCAATATGGAATTATTACCCCACGCCCATTCCCTATTTTCTCCCTGGTTGATTACAATAGGCGCAATACAAATAATCTATGCAGCTTCAACATCTCCGGGTGAACGTAATTTAAAAAAAAGAATAGCCTATTCCTCTATATCTCATATGGGTTTCATAATTATTGGAATTGGCTCTATAACCGATACGGGACTCAATGGAGCCATTTTACAAATAATCTCTCATGGATTTATTGGTGCTGCTCTTTTTTTCTTGGCAGGAACGAGTTATGATAGAATACGTCTTCTTTATCTCGACGAAATGGGTGGGATGGCTATCCCCCTTCCAAAAATATTTACGATGTTCAGTATCTTATCGATGGCTTCCCTTGCATTACCGGGCATGAGTGGTTTTGTTGCAGAATTATTAGTATTTTTTGGAATAATTACCAGTCAAAAATATCTTTTAATACCAAAAATACTAGTTACTTTTTTAATGGCAATTGGAATGATATTAACGCCTATTTATTTATTATCCATGATACGCCAAATGTTCTATGGATACAAGCTATTTAATGTTCCAAACTCTTATTTTTTTGATTCGGGACCGCGAGAGTTATTTGTTTCGATCTCTATCCTTCTACCAATAATAGGTATTGGTATTTATCCGGATTTCGTTCTTTCATTATCAGTTGACAAGGTGGAAGCTATTATATCTAATTATTTTTATCGATAGGTTTCAGAAAAAGAAAAAAAGAACAAATCAAAAAGAAACCCTATTATTTTGGATATTGTTCGTTGTCGAATGAGAAAGAAGTCTTTTTTCTATTAAGCTTAAGTGGGATTTTCTCTTAAGTTTTAAGTTAAGGTAAAATGAATTGGAATTGTAACCAGATAGATTTGGCCTTTGTGAGAACCATTTGAATCACTACACTACTTGATTCAAATGGTTCTCGACAGTTTATTTCTTATCTTATATTCTTACTTAATATATAATAATATATATTCTTACTTAATATATAATAATATATAATATTATTATTATTTATAGAATATATAAATATAGGTATATATTCTGTCTTTGTATTCGTCAGGATCTTTTTAATTTAATTATTTTAATTTTATTAGATGTTAATGTAAATTAAATGAACCATAACTATGTAACCCTATTCCTAATAAATTTACCCCAAAATAGCATATCCAAATGATAAGAAAGCCCATAGAAGCTACAATTGCAGAATTTACACTTTCCAAATTTTTAGTTGTTCGAGTATGTAAATAAATCGCAAATATGGTCCAAGTAATAAATGCCCAAGTTTCTTTTGGGTCCCAATTCCAATAGGATCCCCATGCCTCATTAGCCCATACTGCTCCCGAAAGAATACCTATGGTTAAAAAGATAAACCCTAAACTAATAATACGATAACCCCAATGATCTAATTGTTGAATCAGTTGAGCCTTGTAATAATTTCTAGAAGAAAAAAAAGAAGTGCTTAATAAAACATTGTTTCTTTCATTCATGTATTGGATCTCTCCAAAGGAAAATGAGTCATTTAAAAAATTATTGTTTTTACTAAAAATCCTTAGAACTTTTCGAAATGTAATGACTAAAAGAGCTACTGATAATAATGATCCACATAAAAGAGCTGCATAGCCCAATACCATCATACTTACATGCATCATTAACCAATGGGATTGGAGAGCGGGTACTAATATTTCTGATTGATGCATTTCAGTTAATAGACCTGAAGTAACAAAGCCTTGGGTAAAAATAGTAGTTGGCGCAGTTATCGCCCTTAAATAATTTTTATGTTTTTTAACATATGGAACCAGATGAATAATGGAGAAACTCCATGAAAGAAAAATTAATGATTCATATAAATTACTTAATGGGAAATGGCCCGAATAAATCCAACGAGTGACTAATAATCCTGTTATACAGAAAAAAGTCGCTATCATCCCTTTTTCTGACGAATCATATAGTCCTATGATTTCATCGACTGATAAGCTTATCAAATAAATTGTAATTACAATTGAAACGATCGAAAAGGATATATGAGTTAATATATGTTCTAAAGTAAAAAATATCATAATTTAAAAAAAAAAAGGGGGTACAAAATTATACGGAATTGAAATTAGGAATTGAATTTCATTATAGGACTTATTATATCTCTTTTATAAGACGCTATGCCGCCACTCGGACTCGAACCGAGATGCTCTAGCACTGCTTCCTAAGAGCAGCGTGTCTACCGATTTCACCATAGCGGCGTAGGGTATTTGAAATAATAATAATCTATTTTTAGTTAATCGTCGAGATTGAAGGAGTCAATTCAATATATTTTTTTTGAATTCAAATTAATGAGAAAAAATCGTTTCCTTTCAATATTCAATATAAATAGGCATTGAAAGATTCCAATAAAAATCTTTATTATCCTTTTCTTGATAATAAGATTAAGATGTTTTATTTAACAGAGGACATTTTCGTAGTTTATGCTCTATAAAAATGGAAATTATGCTCTATAAAAATGGAAATCCTGTAACTAAATAATTATGACTTCAACCCAAGCATATGATTTAAAAAGTTCTTTCATATTTGCATTTTTGAATATTTTTGAAAAATTCATTTATTATTTATTTTATGAATCTAAACTAAAAAATGCATTTGTTCAATGAACAAAAAAATTCTTTTTATGGATCATAGTGCATAGTGTGACATCCAAGGAATTATGTAAATATTTGTAGAACTTTGTATTAACCCTTAGGTTCTTTTTTGTCCTGTAGAAATTTTTATTTAGGATTTAGTAGACCAATTAAATATTGGTCTAAACATCTTGTCTAACAAAAAAATTTTTGATTTTCTATCATAATTATTACTAATCTACCGTAAATCAAAAAATTCTTTGTAAAAATTAGAATTAATTATAAAGATTGATCAATCTTCCTTTACAAACATAGGATCCATTTTGGCCACTCAAAATTGACACATTATCCGTCTATAATACCTACCTAAATGAATAAAAAAGGGGACTTTTATCAAAGGAGTTGGGAATATATTCTATACTGAGTCAGAAAAATAATGATTCTAAAAGTTACAAAACAGTTTTTTTTAACTTAGTCAATTAATTTCAACGATCTTTTTTTGATTTTTATTTTTCCTAAAGATCTTATATCTTCTTTTATGTAGAAAAAAAGAAAACTTATTTATTATTGTGACAAATGAACCGATGGGGAAAAAAGAATCCCCATTCGGAAATGAGAAAATATATTAAAAAAGGGGGTACCATTTTCAGATTTAGATTATTTAATCTAGCGTTTGATTATTTATTTGTCGTACAAAAAAACTTTTAGAATTCCCGGTTGAAAGAGACTTTGCTAATGAAAAAGCTTTCAACGCCGCCCAATATGCCTTTTTTTTCCAAATATTTTTACGAATACGTTTTTTTGATATAGAAGTACGTTTTTTTGGAACTGCCATGAAAAATTTAAAAAGTTATTCATTTCTATAGTTGGATGTGAAAGACATCTATTATTCAAACAATTCAAATTTTTCTTTCTTTTCCAGATATTGTATAGAATAA